TTGAAAAAAAAATCTTTCTATATAGATAGATATTGAAGTGCTATCTCAGATTCAAAAAAAAAAAAGAGAATAATTTCTTTCAATACTCACTTATTATTAGTTAACAATCCTAATCCTCATATGCTTAATTCTGGTAGGAAATAAAATAGTAAAATAATTATTCATCGAATGACTATTCATCTATTGTATTTTCATCAAATAGGGGGCAGGAAGATTCTATGGAAAAATGGTGGTTCAATTCGATGTTGTCTAACGAGAAGTTAAAGTTAGAACATAGGTATGGTTTAAGTAAATCAATGGAAAGTCTTGATGCTATTGGCCATACCAGTGGAAGTGATGAACCCCTTCTAAATGATACAGAGAAAAATTGGAGTGATAGTGTTAGTTATAGTTTCAGTAATGTTGATTATTTATTTGGTATCAGGGATATTTGGAGTTTGATCTCTGATGACACTTTTTTAGTTAGGGATAGTAATGGTGACAGTTATTCCGTATATTTTGATATTGAAAATCATAGTTTTGAGATTGACAATGATAGTTCTTTTCTGAGTGAATTAGAAGGTTTTTTTTCTAGTTTTTTGAATAGGGGGTCTAAGAGAAACAATCACTACTATTATCATTACATGTATGATACTCAATCTAGTTGGACTAATCACATTAATAGTTGCATTAATAGTTATCTTCGTTTTGAAGTCAGTATTAATAGTTCCATTTCAGGTGGTACTGACAATTACAGTGACAGTTACATTTATAGTTTCATTTGTACTGAAAATGTAAGTGGTAGTGAAAGTGGAAGTTTTAGTATAAGAACTCGTAATAATGGCAGTGATTTCAATATAAGAGGAAGATCTAATGATTTCGATATAAATAAAAAATACAGACATTTATGGGTTCAATGCGAAAATTGTTATGGATTAAATTATAAAAAACTTCTTAGGTCAAAAATGAATATTTGTGAACAGTGTGGATATCATTTGAAAATGAGTAGTTCAGATAGAATCGAACTTTCGATTGATTCGGGCACTTGGGATCCTATGGATGAAGATATGGTTTCTATGGACCCCATTCAATTTCATTCAGAAGAGGAACCTTATAAAGATCGTATCGATTCTTATCAAAGAAAGACAGGTTTAACTGAAGCTGTTCAAACAGGCATAGGTCAACTAAACGGTATTCCCACAGCAATTGGGGTTATGGATTTTCAGTTCATGGGAGGTAGTATGGGATCTGTAGTAGGTGAGAAAATCACTCGTTTGATTGAGTATGCTACTAATCGATCTCTACCTGTCATTATTGTGTGTGCTTCTGGAGGAGCACGCATGCAAGAAGGAAGTTTGAGCTTGATGCAAATGGCTAAAATATCTTCTGCTTCATATGATTACCAATCCACTAAAAAGTTATTCTATGTACCAGTCCTTACATCTCCTACAACCGGTGGAGTAACAGCCAGTTTTGGTATGTTGGGAGATATCATTATTGCTGAACCTAATGCGTACATTGCATTTGCGGGTAAAAGAGTAATTGAACAAACATTGAATAAGACAGTACCCGATGGTTCACAAGCGGCTGAGTATTTATTCCATAAAGGCTTATTCGACCCAATCGTACCACGTAATCCTTTAAAAGGTGTTCTAAGTGAGTTATTTCAGCTCCATGGTTTCTTTCCCTTGAATCAAAATTCAAAAAATTAAAGTATAGCACTAGATTCAGTTATTTTGTTTGTAGCGAACAAGTATTTAGTTCATCATAATAAAAAAAACTAAGAAAAATGTTCTTTGGTGATATAAGTTACACTTTCTAGTAAGAGTCAGAAGTTTCGGATAATTTTTTTTTCTTCCGGATCCAGATCTATTTTTTATCTTACCCCTATTCATGATTAGGTATTATGAACCTCTATCAACAGGATAAAATAAAAAAGTGAATTTCTCTTTCCGAGGAATTCGAATTTGGGGAAATAAAAAGAATTTTATCTGGCTATCTTACGCATTAATTAAGATAGACAATAATGAAAAAAAAAAATATCAAAATAAAAAGAAATATCAAATATGGAAATGAAATAAAATAATTTCTACATCTATCGCATTTTTACTATGAATCCCTGTTTGTTGGATCCTATTATTTAGAGTCGCGAATTCATAATGAACTTAATTTTCATAAGAAAACTCCTTTTAAATAAAAAACTCCTTATTAGATTAGAAAGAAAGATAGAAAGAACATAAGGATGGGAGAAGAAGAATAATAAAATTTGTAAAAGAAGATTACCCTATTTATATTCGTGTAGAAAGATGAATAGGTACACTTAATTTAGTTCTACATTTTTGCACTTATTATCTATCCTTTTTTTTATTAAAATTTAATATTTTAATATTATTTTTATATTTCAAATTTCTATTTTAATATAAATATATTATTTATAAATTATATATTTATATATACTTAGTAGTATAATATTATATAAAATACAATAGTCAATATTACCTAATATTACTTATAATAGATATACTTATCATATCATAAGATATCTTTCTAATAGATACAAATATATAGATACAAATATTAAATCGAGGCACCCATTCTATGACAGATCTCAACTTACCCTCTATTTTTGTGCCTTTAGTGGGCCTAGTATTTCCGGCAATTGCAATGGCTTCTTTATCTCTTCATGTCCAAAAAAATAAGATTGTCTAGATCCAATGGGACCAAATCCTATCAATTTATTTCAACACTGTATCATAATACAGATATTCTTTTAGTGCAATATGGTACGATATGTGGCTCTTTCCACACACAAATGAAAGAACTGTTATGTATGCGGATACATGCTATCTGCATAAATGCATGTATATATATATATATATAGCTGGTTAAAAACGGATCAGTAAATATTTTTAATAGAAAGTCAATGTATCTAACCAATTACTCCACATCAGAATAGTGCTAGTTGATGAAAGTTACTTCGGGATCAAGAAAGGTAAAGTCAAATTTGGGTTATTCTCTCAATTCCAATCGAATGCAACTGGATCTAGTATAGTATGAATTGGCGATCAGAACATATATGGATAGAACTTATAAGGGGGTCTCGAAAAACAAGTAATTTTTGCTGGGCCTGTATCCTTTTTTTAGGTTCACTAGGATTCTTAGCGGTTGGAACTTCCAGTTATCTTGGTAGGAATCTGATATCCATATTTCCATCTCAGCAAATTATTTTTTTTCCACAAGGAATCGTGATGTCTTTTTACGGGATCGCAGGTCTGTTCGTTAGCTCCTATTTGTGGTGCACAATTTTGTGGAATGTAGGTAGTGGTTATGACCGATTCGATAGAAAAGAAGGAATTGTGTGCATTTTTCGTTGGGGATTTCCTGGAATAAATCGTCGCATCTTCCTTCGCTTCCTTATGAGAGATATCCAATCAATCAGAATTGAGGTTAAAGAGGGTCTTTATCCTCGTCGTGTCCTTTATATGGAAATCAGAGGTCAAGGGGCCATTCCCTTGACTCGTACTGATGAGAATTTTACTCCACGAGAAATTGAACAAAAAGCTGCCGAATTGGCCTATTTCTTGGGCGTACCAATTGAAGTATTTTGAAATGAATTGAACACAATAAAGAATAAATGTTTTCTCGGCATGGGGGAAGGAACTTGCTAATTCCCTTTTTAATATAATTGAAGTCTTTTTGGAATGTTCATTTGAACAAAACATGTTAGATTATTCTATTTCCTCCTTCCTTTGTCGTGGCGACTCCCATAGAATAAACCAAAAAAGCAGGAGGGCGTATATGGAATAACTATAATAAACTATACTATAATAAAGAAGAAAATTAAGAAAAGAAGAAATTTTTGTATACCATTTGTATACCAAAAGTATTTCGTATGCGTATGGATCCCAACTCAATTCTTTTCTACTAGAAAATTTCTACTAGAAAAAAGGCTAATCTAAGGCTAATATAATAAGTAGGGATTCATCAAATATATCCGAACATTTATTTCGTAATACGGAATTCATCTCATCTTTTTAGGCCCAAAATTTTGATGATACCTTTTTTCCTTGGTTGTGGCTAGGCGGTGAAACATTTCGAAATAATTAACTGAGGGGGGTTTTCGTTTCTAAATCCGATTCATTATTTTAAGTGGGTTTTCGAGTATTCATAGAAAGGAACAAATGAAGATGAAATTGCTTCGAATTTGCCCATTCAAATTTGCCCAATTGAGATATCTAGGAATAATATTGATTTTGCATTTTTATCCGAAAAGGGCGAACCCTTATCCCATTTCTATATTCCTTCTAGATCCAAGAACTAAACTCAATTTTGACACAAAAATTGGAATGAATAGACCCATAGGTTCAATACCTTGTTATAGAACTCGTGCTTCAGAGAAATATCATATAGAGTCAACGAATGAAGCAGGTTCATTAACGATTCAATTCACAGATAAAAAATGAAAAAAAAGAAAGCATTGCCTTCTTTCCCATATCTTGTATCTATAGTATTTTTGCCCTGGTGGGTTTCTCTCTCATTTAATAAATGTCTGGAACTTTGGGTTACAAATTGGTGGAATACCGGGCAATCCAAAACTCTCTTGAATATCATTCAAGAGAAAAACGTTCTAGAAAGATTCATAGAATTAGAAGAACTCTTTCTGTTGGACGAAATGATAAAGGAGTACCCGGAGACACATATACAAAAACTTCGTATAGGAATACACAAGGAAACGATACAATTGGTCAAAACACACAATGAATATCATCTCCATATCATTTTGCATTTCTCGACAAATATAATCTCTTTCGCTATTCTAAGTGGTTATTTTATTTTGGGTAATGAGGAACTTGTCATTCTTAATTCTTGGGTTCAGGAATTCCTCTATAACTTAAGTGACACAATAAAAGCTTTTTCGATTCTTTTAGTTACTGATTTATGGATTGGATTTCACTCGACTCATGGTTGGGAACTAATAATTGGTTCGTTCTACAATGATTTTGGATTGGCTCATAACGATCAAATTATATCTGGTCTTGTTTCCACCTTTCCAGTTATTCTAGATACAATTGTGAAATATTGGATTTTCCATTATTTAAATCGTGTATCTCCTTCGCTTGTAGTCATTTATCATTCAATGAATGAATGAAGAACTCATTTGATCTCCTGATATCAATCAAATAAATCAGAATCTTTCTTCCTTTATAAAGAAACCATTTTGAATCTTACTTAATTCTTTATATTTTATTTCTACCAGTTCAAGGTATTCGTCCTATATTACAGTACAACTATTCCAGTACAATGACAGACTCGTGCATAGGGAACTTTACTAGTTCCCTATCTAATTTATTGTAGAAATTCCGAGATCCATGATTGGACATGCAAAATAGAAATACTTTTTCTTGGGTAAAGGAACAGATGACTCGATCCATTTCTGTATCGATCATGATATATGTAATAACTCGAGCATCCATTTCAAATGCATATCCCATTTTTGCGCAGCAGGGTTATGAAAACCCACGAGAAGCAACTGGACGAATTGTATGTGCTAATTGCCATTTAGCTAATAAGCCCGTGGATATTGAAGTTCCGCAAGCTGTGCTTCCTGATACTGTATTTGAAGCAGTTGTTCAAATTCCTTATGATATGCAACTGAAACAAGTTCTTGCTAATGGTAAAAAAGGGGGTTTGAATGTGGGTGCTGTTCTTATTTTACCCGAGGGATTCGAATTAGCCCCCCCCGATCGTATTTCTCCTGAGTTGAAAGAAAAGATAGGAAATCTGTCTTTTCAGAGTTATCGCCCCAATAAAAAAAATATTCTTGTGATAGGTCCTGTTCCGGGTCAGAAATATAGTGAAATCGTCTTTCCCATTCTTTCCCCCGACCCTGCTACAAAGAAAGACGTTCACTTCTTAAAATATCCCATATATGTGGGTGGGAACAGAGGAAGGGGTCAGATTTATCCTGATGGTAGCAAGAGTAACAATACAGTCTATAATGCTACATCAGCAGGTATAGTAAGCAAAATAGTACGTAAAGAAAAGGGAGGATATGAAATAACCATAGTTGATGCATCGGATGGACGTCAAGTGGTTGATATTATACCTCCAGGACCAGAACTTCTTGTTTCAGAGGGTGAATCCATTAAGCTTGATCAACCATTAACAAGCAATCCCAATGTAGGAGGGTTTGGTCAGGGAGATGCAGAAATAGTGCTTCAAGATCCATTACGCGTCCAAGGCCTTTTGTTCTTCTTCGCATCTGTTATTTTGGCACAAGTTTTTTTGGTTCTTAAAAAGAAACAGTTTGAAAAAGTTCAATTGTACGAAATGAATTTTTAGGTCCAGAGATTCCTTAACATTTGGTAAAAAGTGCCGATTTTTTGTCCATCGATACAATTATGTATGATCAAAAAATTCTGTAAATCCTTTTGCTTGCTTTGTTTATACTCTTTTTGTTTTGCAGGACGCCTGGAATTCATTACTTGTATTCCATTTTAGTAATAAACAATAGGCATACAAACAAATACAAAAGAAGAGAATACAAGGCAAGGATGGTAAAAATGAAAGGAACAAATACTTTTAGGAAGGATTACTAGTCTTCCTAATCTTCTATTCGACGCAAGACGACACAAGAAAAAGGAATTTTCACCCGTTTTCTTGTGTCGTCTTGTATCAAAATAATAATTATTTTTTTTTTCCTGTTCATCAAAAATTACTATTCCTTTCCTTCTTTTCCGGGTCTATCGGAACTCCTTTGTTTAGATTCATAAGAAGTAGTGGACAAACAAAGGAAAAAAAGGATTATGGGTGAATAAGTTATTGAGCAAATAGAATTTATTCACTTATTCAATATCTTCACTTATTCAATAATCTTCACTTATTCAATATAAGTTAAACTTCTAACTTAGAGAAATTATTCAAACAAAAAAGACTGTTCCGGTTGAAAGGCGGATTTTTTTTTTACGAATATCCAAATCTTTATTTATTATATGATCAGATATATGATCAGAGTTTTTATTTTATTTTTAGAGTAGTTTTGATTAAGGTTCTATTAGTTTAGTCTAGAAATGATTTGCAGGATGTCTCATCCCTAGAAATCAATATAATTATTATATTGGATTATAGATAAAATCGATTGATTCGTTCTTTCTTCTTGCTTCCAGTTAATATTTTGGGGGAAGGGCAGGGACTATGAATCAACCGCTAGATTCAATTGTTCACAAACATCATTAAGAAAGAAAAGAATAGAGTGGTTTGAAACATCAGAGCAAAGGATCCTTTTTGTCATTTCTACAAAACAAATATAATATTTTGATTATGCTGACTGGATAACTAACCAATTTGTAGGTTATGGAATAGATCAAAGTCTCATTATAAGAGTAAGAACTCCGCGGGCCCTTTCCGCTCTAATCAGACAAAGGAGGGTAAGGACCCGCTAAGTTCTTACTTTTTCATGTCTACAACCCAGCTCATCCGATTACTAGAGAGATGAACCCAACCCAGAATATGAACCGTAAA